ATCAGGATATCGACATTAATCCTGATGGTGAACTAGAAGAAAAAATGGGAGAGATAGCGCTACTAGATTACCCAAGAGAGAGAGATCCTTATCGGGGCCTAATCAAAGGATCCATGCGCGCTCAAAGACGTAAAATACCTATTTTGAGGGCGTATCAACCACTCTTCCAGTCTCCACTTTTTTTGGGCAGAATACGCGGAACGTTTTTTATATCTTTTGTAAATATCATCAAATTATGGAAATACTTTTTTCGTAATTGGTTGGGGAAAGATCCCAAATTCGAAGTTGAGACTTCGAATTCTGGAATAGAAGAGGAAGAACTGATAAAAAGCGAATCTATTTGGCTAGAAGAGATGGAAATTGAAGACGACGATGACGATCCATTGATGGAAAGAGAAAAAGAGTTCTTTGAAGAAATGCTATACCAAGGATTTGACGATGTTGTCCTGGGGCTGCAAGGATCAAGAAGTCTCAGCTTACTAGTCCAATCGATTTTTAGAAAATACATCCTACTGCCTTTAACGGTAATAGTGAAAAATAGCGTCCGTGCGCTCTTCTTTCAAACTCCCGAATGGGACGCGGATTGGAGGGATTGGAATAAAGAACTACATATATACTGCACCTATAATGGCGTTCCAATATCAGACAGAGAACTTCCGAGCAACTGGTTAATGGGCGGTATTCAGATAAAGGTCATATTCCCTTTCTATCCGAAACCTTGGCGCAAATCTAAGCTACGATCCGATCCAATGAAAGAGAAAAAAAGAAATGCGGATTGGAAAAATAAAAGAAAAGGGAAAACCAAAGATTCTTTTTATTTAACGCCCTGGGGAGGGGCAAAAGAAAAACCTTTTGGTCCTCTTAAAGAACAACCTTCTTTTTTTAAACCCATTTGGAAAAAACTCGAAAAAAGAATGAGAAAAGAACTGAAAAAGAAAACCTTTTCAGCTCTAATAAGATCTTTTTTAATAAAAGGGTTTTCATTTCTACAGGAAATGCCGGGGATCTTAGAAGATAAAATAAGATGGATTCAAAAAATCACTTTATTTAAAAAAGAAGAAATAAAAGAATTTCCAAAAGAAAATCCCAGTTTCCTATTTCCATCTGGATTGAGTAAAGTATATAAACCGCATAAAAATCGAAAAGATTCCAGACTCAGTAAGAAGTTTCAAAAAAAACAGTCCATTCGACGTAGTCCTGCGGTTCGGACAAATTTTTCGCGTACACAAATTAAAAAGAAGGATATATTCATTAAGAGAATGATAGTCATACGAGAAATAAACAATATTGCAGAAGAAATAGAAAGGAGAAAAATGTTTCTAACTCCAGATAGAAATATTAGTAGTCCTTACGAGACGGATTGGGATGATAAAAGATCGGAATCACAGAAACATTTTTGGCAGATATTAAGAGGAAAAAGTGTCCGATTCATACGTAAATGGGAATATTTCGTAAATTCTTTCATTGAAAGAATATACGTGGATATTTTTCTATGTACCATTAATAGTTTAAGAATTCATGTACAACCTTTCTTTGTCTTTGAATCATCAAAAAAAATGATCAATAAATACATTGAAAATGAGAATATTGAAAAAAATAAAGAAGGAATTGATGAAACAAATCAAAATACAATTTACTTTATTTCGACTCTCAAAGAATTGCTTTCTAATATTAGTAATGAGAAATCAGAGATTTATCGGGACTTATCTTCCTTGTCCCAAGCGTATGTATTTTACAATTTATCGCAAACACAAGTAATTAATAAGTATCACTTGAGATCTGTACTTCAAGATCACGGAGCACGTCTTTTTTTTAAGGATAGAATAAAAGAATATTTGTGGACACTAGGAATATTGGATGCCAAATCAAGTTCCAAAAGACTTCCGAATTCTGGAATGAATGAATGGAAAAACTGGTTAAGGGGTCATTATCAATACAATTTCTCTCAGACTAGATGGTCTAGATTAGTATCGCAAAAATGGCGAAATAAGGTCAGGAAACGTCATACGAGTCAAAATAAAGAATCAAAAAAAGATTCATATGAAAAAGACCATTGCGAGAAACAAAAAAATTATATAATGAATTCATTACCAGATAAATTCACAAAAAACTACAGATATGATCTTTTATCACATAAATATATTCATTATGAGGACAAGAAGGACTCATACTCATATATTTCTATTAGTGATTATCTAGGAGAAGACGATACGGATAAAAATATGGGTAGAAAATATTTGGAGTGGAGAACTATTCTTTATTTTATTAGAAAGAATATTGGTATTAAGCACCGGACCAATAGAGATACTGGGACCAACATAAAGAAAAAAACTAAGACTGGGACTAATAATTATCAAATAATGGATAATAAAGATCTTTTTTCTCTCACGATTCATCAAGAAAGAAACCCATCCAATCAAAAAAACTTTTTTGATTGGATGGGAATGAATGAAGAAATGCTATATCGTTCCATATCGAATCAAGAAATGGAAACTTGGTTCTTCTCAGAATTAGTGCCACTTTATGGTGCATATAAGAGTAAACCGTGGATCATACCAATTAAATTACTTTTTTTAAATAATGAAAGCTTTAGCGAAAAAGAAAAAAGGTATCTTCGTGAATTCGAAGAGTATCTTCGTGAATTATCTAAGAAAAAAGAAAAAGAACAAGAACAAGAACAGCCGGGCCAAAAGAATCTTGGATCAGATCCGCCAAATCAACAAAAAGATCTTCTTGTTGATTCCGCGGAATCAGACATTAAAAACGGTAGAAAACAAAGCCAATCCAAGAAGGATATTAGTGGGCAACAACTAAATTTATTAATGAGAAAACATTTGGCTTCTCAATTAAACATAAATTCTTGGTTGAATCTACCAGAGATAATGGATATCAGGACAGTTAGTTTCCTGCTTAAGATGATGAAATATTCAAACGATATTGGTATATACTCTATAGAAATAGGAGATATTCGTATGAATTTCCTGGCGACAGTACGGCGTTTGACGTATCCTATTCTAGATGTTCCAACATTCATAAAAAGAGGAATAATAACTATCGAGCCGATTCGTTTGTTTCTAAAATTGGATGGACAATCAATTATGTATCAAACAATAGGTATTTTCTTGGTCCATAAGAATAAGCACCAAACTAATCAAAGATGCCGAGAAAAAAAATATGATTTGCTTGTTCCTGAAAATATTCCATCTACTAGACGTCGTAGAGAATTGAGAATTCGAATTTGTTTTAATTCTGAAATTGGGAGAGTTGTGGATAGAAATCCAGTATTGGTCGACGGCTACAACATAAGGAACTGTGTGCATTTTTTGGATGAGGACAAGCATATTGATACGGATAGAAATAAATTGGTCCAATTCAAATTGTTTCTTTGGCCCAATTATCGATTAGAAGATTTAGCTTGTATGAATCGCTACTGGTTTGATACCTATAATGGAAGTCGTTTCAGTATGTCAAGGATACATATGTATCCACTTCAGAATTAGTTGATGGTACATTTGCTATATATCTATATTACGTGTCATATCCAGCAGATAAAGGCATACAGAGGTACACAGGTTATGTTACATTCTGATACACGATACAGATTCAATGATGTATCATAGCAATTGGATCTAGGAATGAATCGGAAGAATTTTCTTAAGTCCAAATCATTACCTTTTGTGAGCATCGAAATATACCATGTCTTTCTATCGAATCCAATTAAGAAATACTATTTCTTAATTGGATTCGATAGACAAAAGTAGTCTATGACCAAATCCAGATTATTTTATTGTGCGTACCAGACCTAAACGGGCGGCTTTATTATTATTTCTGATCAGTAATATCAGAAAAGAAAGAAAAAAGAGAAAGAAATTTTTAATAAAAAGAAAAAGCTTAATACATAAGATAAATACGCGAAAAGATAAGAAGAGACTCGTCCGCCCCCTACATACTTGATACCTTCTCCTACAAAGAAACTTGTAATGCCAACACCATTCGTAATTCCATCAATTATTCGTTTATCAAAAAAATGAGTTAGTTGGGCTAATCCTCTTATACCCTTAATTAGGGATGTTGCATAAAAAACATCTATGTAACCACGATTATATGACCAACTGTATATTCCATTTATTATTCGGTCCAAGAAAATTCTCTTAGGACCCATTTTCACAAATGAATTAATTAAGTCTAAATTCTGAAAAGATGAATAAACAGACCCATAGAAAAGAAACGCTATGAATATTCCGAAATAGGCTATACTGACTGAAAAAATTGCATTTGTCACAAATTCATACCAATCCACAGAATAGTTCAATTTTTGATGTAAAAGGTTTATCGATGGGGTTAACCATTTTGATAATATATCAAAATCCATTCCTACTTGATCGAAGGGAATTCCTATGGACCCGACGAACAAAGTAAATAGGAACAATACAAGTAAGGGCAATAGCATTGTATTGTCCGATTCATGGGGATATATGGAAGTGTCTTTATTGTCAGAGTGAGTAATAAAAGATTGAATCAGATTTCGTACATTCCCATCAATTTGATATATATTATTCGAAAAAAAAGAAACCTTTTCTTTATTATTATTAATTGCTAAGAAAGGTAAATTTTTGTTAACCAGTTCCGGCCCTTCTTTCCCCCATATAGATATTGAATAGAACGAACTATTTTTAGTGCCACTGTAATTTTGAAACTGAATGCGTAAATGTCCCTCAAAAGTAAGTAAATAAATCCGAAACATATAAAATGCAGTTAATCCTGCTGTGGAACAAGCTATTATCGCAAAGATGGGTGAATACAACCAACTATCATTAAGGATTTCATCCTTAGACCAAAAACAAGCAAGAGGTGGAATACCACAAAGAGAAAGTGTACCTACTAAAAAGGTAGTTTTTGTAATTGGCACATATTTTCTTAAACCACCCATAAGAACCATGTTCTGACTTTTATCTGGAGAATAGCCAACAATAGATTCCATTGAATGAATAATGGATCCGGATCCTAAAAATAATAATGCTTTCGAATATGCATGAGTGATCAAATGGAATAAAGCAGCTCGATAAGAACCTATCCCTGGAGCTAACATAATATAACCCAATTGAGACATTGTAGAATAGGCTAAACTCCTTTTAATGTCTCTTTGAGCAAGAGCCAAAGTAGCTCCTAATAGTACCGTTATTATACCTATCAAAGAAATAAGCCACATTATGTGAGGTATGACTGTGAAAAGAGGAAAAAGTCGAGCAACAAGAAAAATTCCCGCTGCTACCATAGTGGCAGCATGTATAAGAGCCGAAATAGGAGTAGGCCCCTCCATGGCATCAGGTAACCATACATGAAGGGGAAATTGTGCAGATTTAGCAACTGCACCGACGAATAATAGGAAGGCACACAGAATAGCAAATAAAGAATTTACCCTATTATTATGGATCAAGTTATTCAAAATTTCGAACAAATCCCGAAATTCAAAACTACCCGTTATCCAATAAAAACCTAAGATTCCTAATAATAAACCAAAATCCCCTACACGATTCGTTACAAACGCTTTTTGACAAGCATTTGCTGCAATTGGTCGCGTGAACCAAAAACCTATTAATAGATACGAACACATTCCCACCAATTCCCAAAAAATATAAATTTGTATCAAATTGGAACTAGTAACTAATCCCAACATGGAAGTAGTGGAAAAACTCATAGAAGTAAAAAATCTCAAATATCCTTGATCATGAGACATATAATTGTCACTATAAATAAGAACCATGATTCCAACAGTAGTGATTAGTATTGACATAATAGAAGTAAGTGGGTCAATTAAATGGCCGAACTCGAAAGAAAAATCATTATTGATAGTCCAAGAACATAGATATTGATAGACGGAACTGCCATTTATTTGTTGAATAGATATATCGGCCGAAAAAACCATAACTATACTTAATAATGAAACACTAGGAAAAGCCCATATACGACGAGCATTTTTTGTCACAGTCGGAACAAGTAGAAGTCCCAATCCTATTGATATAGTAACTGGAAGTGGAACGAAAGGTATGATCCATGCATATTGATATGTATGTTCCATAAGAAAATCAAACTTTTTTAATTCTTATTAATTGTTTCCGATTCCCCAGTTCTTCTCTCTTTCGGAAGGAGCAATAATCAAATAAATAAGAAAATCAAGATCTAAAAGAACTCAAATATCATTTTGAATTCTTCATTATTTCCAATATTGAAAAAAAAAAAAAAAAATTTCAAATAAAGAAGTTACAATTGAATTGGTCAAATAACCAAGTTAATGTGACTTATCTTATTAAGTAAGATATTTTATAAGATAAAGAAAGAATAGGATATTTTCAATCATTTAACTATTATGTCGATTGAATATTCATATTCATTTAGTACGAATTATTCTTTCTCGGGACATTGTATGTATATGTTGTATGTATATGTAATAGAGATGTAAAACAAAAAATTCTTTTGAAAATCACATCGTTTTTCGTTTTTCTTCTATTTCTTTTTTCTTTATCCCTAGTGTACTCTAGGCGGTACACACGTATCCACACTTTTGTATGTTATGGGGGAAGGAAGTATCCGCTACGGAATAAATATAGATAATCAATGCCAAGAGCGATCCATTATGAACAATACATATACATGTCTTTCACATCCAACTATAAAAGTCCCTTCTTTATTTAAAAATTGAAATGGCGGTTCCAAAGAAACGTACTTCTATGTCAAAAAAGCGTATTCGTAGAAATATTTGGAAGAAAAAGGGATATTGGGCAGCGGTAAAAGCTTTATCTTTAGCTAAATCTATTTCTACCGGGTATTCAAAAAGTTTTTTTTGTCCGACAAACAGGTAATAAAACTTTGGAATAATCTGAATCGACATGACTCGATGAATTGGATTATTTATAAAATCAAAATAAAAAATTCACATGTTTTGAACTCATCTATATGAAATAGAACTGAACCGGCTGTTGTGGTATGTAGAATAAAAATTCTTCTATCTATTGGGTTCTAATAACAATACTATTTTATTTCTTTTTAAAAAAAAAAAAAAAAGAAAAGAAAATAAATAAAAGGTTTGACTTTTCATTAAAGTTAATTTTTATAATAGGAGAGACGGGGATTGTTATTTTCCCCATCAATTCACTTTTCACAATAAAAAAATTTTGTGAAAAGTGAATTTGATTATGTATCCCAAATAGTTATACGTCATTAATATTTTTGGAAAATTTGAAACAAGTTATGAAAAATTTTTTTCCGTAGGCGGGTATAAAATCTGTAGTAAAAATTAATGAATCCTTGAAACTATGAAAGTAATGGATTTAAATATTTTAAGACTTTGCTTTGTAACTTTTCGGATCCCCTTTAGATCGATATTTATGTATGAACAAGAAGTCAATCAATCTTCCGCAATCCAAAATAGATTCGGATATATAGATTGATCAATTCTAGGGTCCAAGCGTAAGATCCATTTTAGATATGGATTTTCTTTCTAATAGACTTTATTTAATTTAAAAGTAATTTATAAGTAAAGTACATACCTTATGAGAAAATAAAATTCTGATAGAGATTGAAACTCTTTTATTTTATATGCAGCCCAAAACCTAACCGGTTTGGTAAATCTTCACGCAACGAATTATGTATACAATCAGGATCCCAACCATTAATACAGTTTGAATACCAAACTAAATAAAAATTTCCAGAAAGCCCTTGGATGTAGTTATCCAATTGTGATACAAAAAAAAGCCTATTTATTTTCTTTTGTTCATTTTTCAACGAATTATCAAAAATAATAAAGGAAAATTTCTTAGTTCTAGACCTCAACTAAGGCCATAACTGTCTAGTTCCAACTGTTCCGAAAGAATTTATACTACGTGAAAACCCGTTGTTAAACATGACAGCACATTGCAATAATATTATTGAACGTTCAAATGTTCATTTGAACAAGTCTTTATTCGTCGATTCTAACGTTTCCTAAAACATATTGCATTGAATCCTTCAATATTGACGATTGAACATAATATGGACTATTATGACTTCGATCAAGCCGCTATGGTGAAATCGGTAGACACGCTGCTCTTAGGAAGCAGTGCTAAAGCATCTCGGTTCGAATCCGAGTGGCGGCATCTCTAAAAGGGGCACAAGAAATCCTATAATAAATTTAATTCGGAACTACAATTTTGTAATTGGGGACCCCTTTTTAATGATTTTTTATGATATTTACGACCCTAGAACATATATTAACTCATATCTCTTTTTCGATCGTTTCAATTGTTATTACGATTCATTTGATGACTTTCTTAGTCCATGAAATTGTAGGACTATATGATTCGTCAGAAAAAGGCATGATAGCCACTTTTTTCTGTATAACAGGATTATTAGTTACTCGTTGGATTTATTCGGGACATTTTCCATTAAGTGATTTATATGAATCATTAATCTTCCTTTCGTGGAGTTTCTCCATTATTCATATGGTTCCTAAAATAGAGAACCACAAAAAGAAAAATGATTTAAGCGCAATAATCGCGCCAAGCGCTATTTTTACCCAAGGCTTTGCGACTTCGGGTCTTTCAACTCAAATACATCAATCTGCAATATTAGTCCCCGCTCTACAATCCCAGTGGTTAATGATGCACGTAAGTATGATGGTATTGAGCTATGCAGCTCTTTTATGCGGATCATTATTATCAATAGCTCTTTTATTCATTACATTTCGAAAAAACATAGGCATTGTTGGCAAAAGCAATAATTTATTAATTGGGTCATTTTACTTTGGTGAGATCCACTACTTGAATGAAAAAAGAAGTCTTTTACAGAGCACTTCTTTTCTTTCATTTAGAAATTATCACAGGTATCAATTGACTCAGCGATTGGATCATTGGAGTTATCGTATCATTAGTCTAGGGTTTACCTTTTTAACCATAGGCATTCTTTCGGGAGCGGTATGGGCTAATGAGGCATGGGGATCTTATTGGAATTGGGACCCCAAGGAAACTTGGGCATTTATTACTTGGACCATATTCGCGATTTATTTACATATTAGAACAAATCGGAATTTGCAAGGCGCGAATTCGGCAATTGTGGCTTCTGCGGGATTTATTATAATTTGGATATGCTATTTTGGGGTCAATCTATTAGGAATAGGACTACATAGTTATGGTTCATTCACATTAACATCTAATTGAAGAAATGGACTAAATACATAGGAATATCAATCCATATAAGGAAAGTTTGTGCGAGTTTTTGAGAACCATTTACATTTTCAATCACTACTAAATGGTCCTCAAAAACTCGAGATGTATCTGATTCCAATTCCGATTCACTTCATTTTTTCTTTTGTTTTTTCATTGTACAGTGAACGATCTTTTAAATCACAGGATTATTTGACGTCTTATTGATGAAAACTATTTATAAAAGTAATTAGATAGAATAGTTTCTGCCTTGTCAACTGATAGTGAGAGAAGGAAATCGGGATAAATACCGATGCCTATTACGGGTAGAAAGATACAGATCGAAACAAATAGTTCGCGTGGTCCAGAATCCAAAAAAGAAGAATTTGGAACATGAAACAGCTTGTATCCATAGAATATCTGACGTGACATAGATAATGAATAAATAGGAGTTAATATCATTCCAATTGCCATTACAAAAGTAATTAGTACTTTTGGCATTAAAAGATATTTCGGACTAGTAATTATTCCAAAAAAGACTACCGATTCTGCAACAAAACCACTCATTCCTGGCAACGCAAGAGAAGCCATCGAGAAGCTACTGAACATGGTAAATATTTTTGGCATTGGGATGGCTATTCCTCCCATTTCGTCGAGATAAACAAGACGTATTCTATCGTACGTCGTTCCTGCCAAGAAAAAAAGTGCAGCGCCAATAAATCCATGAGAAATTATTTGTAAAATAGCTCCATTGAGACCCATATCGGTTATGGAACCAATTCCTATAATTGTGAAACCCATATGAGATACCGAGGAATAGGCTATTCTCTTTTTTAAATTGCGTTGACCTGGAGAAGTTGAAGCTGCATAGATTATTTGAATCGTTCCTACTATTATCAACCAAGGAGAAAATATAGAATGGGCATGGGGTAATAATTCCATATTGATCCGAATTAACCCATATGCTCCCATTTTTAATAAGATTCCGGCAAGAAGCATACATGTACTGTAATGTGCTTCTCCATGGGTATCTGGTAACCATGTATGTAAGGGTAGACTCGGCGATTTGACAGCATAAGCAATAAAGAAACCAAAATATAATATTATTTCCAATTCCAAGGGATATGATTGATTAGCTGATGTTTCAAAATTTAATGTTGGTTCATTAGAACCATATAAACCCATACCTAGAACTCCCATTAAGAGAAAAATTGAACCCCCCGCAGTGTACAAAATAAACTTTGTAGCTGAGTACAGACGTTTTTTACCCCCCCACATGGATAAAAGTAGGTAAACAGGAATTAATTCCAACTCCCACATGATGAAAAAAAGTAAAAGGTCCCGAGAAGAAAATAATCCTATTTGACCGCTGTACATTCCTAACATTAGGAAATAGAACAATCGTGAATCTCGAGTAACTGGCCGAGCCGCTAAAGTAGCTAAAGTAGTGATGAATCCCGTCAGTAAAATGGGTCCTATGGAAAGTCCATCGATTCCTAGTCTCCAGTGAAAATAAAAAATATTTATCCATTTATAATCCTCCTTCAATTGGATTAATGGATCGTCCAATTGAAAATGATAACAGAATGCATAAGTTGTTAGAAGGAGTTCTAACATGGAGATACAAATAGTGTACCACCGAACCACCCTATTTCCTCTATGAGGGAGAAAGAAAATTGATAAACCCGCGGATATTGGAAAAACGACAATTATTGTTAACCAAGGAAAATAACTCGTGATAAAGACAAGATAGACTTTGACCAGAAAAACCCGCACTCGAGAAAATCGATTTTCTCGAGTGCGGGTTTTTGTCGGTAAAAAGGAATCAAATGGATTCAAGTGGAATTGTATGAAACGTATCAATAAGCTAGACCCATGCTGCGAGTTGTCTCATGCCATAAATAAACCCGGACACTCAAGAAATCTGTTGGACAAGCGGATTCACATCTCTTACAACCTACACAGTCCTCCGTTCTTGGAGCAGAAGCAATTTGCTTAGCTTTGCATCCGTCCCAAGGTATCATTTCCAATACATCTGTGGGACAAGCTCGTACACATTGAGTACACCCTATACATGTATCATAAATCTTTACTGAATGTGACATTGGATTTATCTATTTTTTGAACGTTATCAATTTTCGATCTGGTCAAATGAGTAGTAACTGAATCATATATTGCAAACACCAGACGAATCGGTAGTTTACCAGAATTTTTTTGATAATCAATCTCCTTCTGGATCTGTTCATGAAAGAGAGCCAAGATATTTTGATATCTTACGTTTCAGCAAACATGGTCATACGGGTTATCCATAACACACTAATTTGAATTGATAAATATTCTATCTGTCTTTATTTATATCATTACGACTATCGACTATTTATTCAACAAATTCGATTGATTGATACGAGTTGATTTTCTGTTACGATAGATCGACGAAATAATAGCCGGTCCAATAGCAGCTTCAGCGGCTGCAATAGCTATAACAAAGATCGAGAAAATGTCTCCTTTTAATTGACGACTATCAAATAAATTCGAAAATGTTACTAGATTTATATTAACCGCATTCAGTATAAGCTCAAGACACATAAGCGCTCTAACCATGTTTCGGCTTGTGATCAATCCATAAATACCGATAGAAAATAAATAGGCACTCAAAATAAGTACATGCTCAGTCATCATTGACCAACTCCTCATCAATCGAGATTGATTTCAATATGAACAAGAGTCAAATTTCACCGATTTGATTGACTAGAATCTAACAAGTACGAAACAAAGGAAGGTATCAGTAATAGATCGAACTAAAACTCAAACCCCTTCAATTTCATAGATAACAGTAAAATAGAAAAATAGAACTGAAGAAAAATTGATGTGATATGATAATCATAACACAGAACAAAACAGGGCCTTTTTTATTATTTTTGATTTATAATTCTAAGTATTTATTACTGACGAGCCATAGCAATTGCACCTATCAAGGCAACTAAAAGAATTATAGAAATGAGTTCAAAGGGAAGATAAAAATCTGTTGATAAATGAATTCCTATTTGTTGAACGCTACTTGTCAGGTCCTGCTCTATAATCTGGTTTGATCTTGTAGTCCAAATAATCCCGTACCATGACGTATTTGAAATAGTAGTAATTAGTGAAAAAAGAATACTCGTACAAACCAGTAAAGTGACTCCATCTCCAACTGTCAAAAGATATAAATCTTTGTAATATTCTGAACCATTCATGAACATCACAGCAAATATGATTAATACATTTATGGCCCCTACGTAAATAAGGAGCTGCGCAGCGGCTACAAAATAGGAGTTAGATGGAATATGGAATAAAGATATACAAACAAGAACTAATCCCAATGAAAAGGCAGAATAAATTGGATTGGTAAGTAATACCACTCCTAGGCCTCCTACTATAAGACCCGATCCCAGAAACACTAAAAGAATATCATGTATTGGTCCAGGTAAATCCATTATGTGTAAAATAAAAATAAGAGATAAATAAGTTGAAATATTTCATGACCTTACTGACTACTGACCGGGCCAGGAACAAGAAGGTTACCCTTTATTTCTTTTTTTTTTGTAAAGGATACATTCCTAATTGAATTGAATCCCAGTGTGGTGTGGATTGATGTAGATACACTTATTGGACCAAACCAATCCTTCTTCTGTATCCGAAAGAGCAGTTGGAATTGTATATTTCGAAATCATTACGGATATATGAATCTATTCTAAATCCAAATCAAGCCGTGATTCTCAACAATCAACGGTTATGTTTTGTAGTTACTAACCAACCAAAAAGAAAGAAACTGCGCTCCTTTAGATCAAAACTGAATCTTAGTAATCGTTCTTGAATCAAGGGGGTTGGTTATCCATGGCTATTTTTATTTGAGTCGAATTCATAATTGGTCGAATTGTGTAATCTCCAATTACTGACATTGGTAACCGACCCAAAGCAATTTGATTAAAATTCAACTCGTGACGATCATAAGTAGAAAGTTCATATTCTTCAGTCATTGATAAACAGTTTGTTGGACAATACTCGACGCAGTTACCACAAAATATACAGATTCCAAAATCAATACTATAATTAAGCAGTCGTTTCTTTCTAATATCTGTTTCCAATCTCCAGTCAACAACGGGTAGATCTATGGGACATACACGAACACATACTTCACAAGCAATGCATTTATCAAATTCAAAGTGGATTCGACCGCGGAAACGTTCTGATACGATCGATTTTTCATAAGGATATTGAATAGTTACAGGTAAACGATTCGCGTGAGATAAGGTAATCATGAAACTTTGACCAATATACCTTGCTGCTCGTATTGTTTGTTGACCGTAATTCATGAATCTAGTCACTATAGGGAACATATCGCGGATATCTATGAAAAAATTGATGTTTCTTTCTCTTGCTTGAGAGGGGTTATGAATTTCGAATATGTATTCTGTTACAGTGAAAGGAGTTGGGAAGAAGTTGTCAATAATAGATTACCTAGAGAAACGGGTAAAAGAAATTTCCATCCAAGATCTAATAGTTGGTCCATTCTCATCCTAGGTAAAGTCCATCTTGTTGTGATAGAAATGAACAGGAACAAATAAGCTTTAGCTAATGTAATAAGGATACCAATTGTTGTTCCAAAGACTCCACCCGTTTTATTTATTCCGAAAAGTTCAGGAATGAATATGTACGGAATATATGGATCCCACCCACCTAAGTAAAGAACTGTTACAAATAATGAAGAAACTAGTAGATTTAGGTAAGAAGCAACGTAAAATAAACCAAATTTGATACCTGAATATTCAGTTTGATAACCTGCTACTAATTCCTCTTCCGCTTCTGGTAAATCAAAGGGTAATCTCTCACATTCCGCTAGGGAAGAAATTAGAAAAACTAAAAACCCTATAGGTTGACGCCACAGATTCCATCCCCAAAACCCATATTTTGACTGTGCCTCAACTATATCAACTGTACTTGAACTGTTAGATAATCATAGTCGATGATAACATCACCGTTCCCATCGCTATTCCAGAACCGTACATGAAACCTCAGCTTCATACGGCTCCTCAACGGCCACAAATAAATCGAAAGACATTTTTGGTTCCTTATTTCTTTGGCATGTTTGTAGGGTGGATAGAGTAAAGATGCATCGGAGAGTTATGAATTCGACCAAAGAAATTCTGTCTGCTATAAAAACAAATAAAAAGCGCTTCTGAATTGATCTCATCCTTTATTTTCAAAATCTAATTGATTTTTGTTTAGTAATAGCTTAATCCTTCAATAAAATACTCGTACTCGTTGTATCAATAGACGACCCATATCTTTCGATTACGAAAAATAATTAGACACTACATACACTAGTTCATGAATCATGATAGGAATTCCATCCGTATGAATATGGATGGGTTGGAGGAGATAAACAAAGACATCTTAGTATAGTATTCGGGTTTTCCTATTGTATTTTTTCGTTCCTGTTCTTCTTTCTCGCTAAAAATAAAAAGAGGGATTCTAAACCAAAAAAGGAAAGGATTATTTCGTTCCTGATAGTTATTTCTTTAATCAGTGGATAAGAGCATACTCTGGATCAGAATCGTGAGGAAGTACTGCTTGATCATTTCTACCAACTTCAAGTCCTCATTATGATTCCTTTTATGGCAAAATATCCTCTTGGATACCTTACATTATCTCTATTATTAATCCTTTGTGTACCTTGGTGTTCCTAACCGTCCACTCATTTTTGATTGATCCCCGGTATGGTAATACATACAATACAATTGTAGAAACTCTATAAAGTTGATCTTTTGCGTCCGCTTCAAGTCATGGTGACTAATCAACTAATCTTGGGATAAACAGTTTCTACTGCTTATGTTTGCTTTCACCTTACTCTCGTACATAGGGAATGAGAATCAATCTTTTGACTGCGAATTTATAAGCTGTTTTGTTTCACTCATATAACTATCTGGTTTAATTCATTGACCCGAATGATGAATAAAAAAAAGAAAAATATATATTCAATACATTCAACCCCTTTCCTAGAAAGAAAGGAAAGAGGTAAAAGTTCATGTTCGAACGAATCACACGTAGAGATATTGATAACACACATGGAGTTAATGGTATTTCATAACTAATGGATTGAGCAGCGGCTCGTAGACCACCCGAAAAGGAATATTTATTATTCGATCCATATCCTGACATAAGAAGTCCAATAGGAGCTATACTGGAAATAGCGATCCATAAAAAAACACCTATACTGAGATCGGCTAGAACAAAACGATAGCCAAAAGGAATTGATGAATAACTTAGTAGAATGGATATGACTGCTATAGATGGTCCGATACTGAATAACCGAACATCTCCTCTAGACGGTAGAAGATCTTCTTTGAAAAGTAGTTTGATCCCATCCGCCGGAGCTTGAAGAATTCCCAAGGGACCGGCATATTCAGGACCAATACGTTGTTGTATCCCTGCAGATATTTCTCTTTCTAACCACACAATCACGAGTACACCTATTGTGATTCCCACTATAGGAGTAAAAATGGGAACAAGCAACCATACGAGGCCATACACCTCTTTTAAGGATTCCGATCTGGAAAAAGAATTGATAGCTTGTATTTCTGTTGTATCAATTATCATTTCAACGATCAACTTCTCCCATAATGATATCTATACTACCTAGTATCGTCATGATATCGGCCAATTTCATTCTTTTAACTAACTGAGGAAGAATTTGCAAATTGATGAAACCGGGTGGACGAATTTTCCATCTCCAGGGAAAACCACTATTATCTCCGATCAGAAAAATTCCCAATTCTCCTTTTGGGGCTTCAACTCTCACATAAAGTTCTTGTTTCGACAATTCAAAAGTGGGAGAAGGCTTTTTACTAATGAATCGATATTGAAAATCATTCCATTCGAAATCCCTTGCTTTATCAAAGCGCCGTACTTCTAAATTCTCATAGGGCCCGCCCGGAATTCCTTCCAGAGCCTGTTGAATAATTTTTATGGATTCCGCCATTTCACTGATTCGTACTAAATAACGAGCTAATGAGTCTCCTTCTTTTTGCCATTGGACTTCCCAATCGAATTCATCGTAACACTCATAACGATCAACTTTACGAAGATCCCATTGGATTCCGGAAGCTCGTAGCATTGGTCCTGATAAACCCCAATTTATTGCTTCTTCTCCACCAATAATGCCCACTCCTTCAACTCGTTCCAAAAAAATGGGATTCCGCGTAATAAGTTTTTGATATTCAACAACTCCTGTTAAAGAATAATCGCAGAAATCCAAACATTTATCTATCCAGCCATGAGGTAGATCAGCAGCTACTCCCCCGATACGGAAATAATTATGCATCATTCGCATACCTGTGGCAGCTTCGAATAGATCATATAGCAATTCCCTCTCCCTGAAAATATAGAAGAAAGGAGTCTGTGCACCGATATCTGCCATAAAAGGACCAAGCCATAATAAATGAGAAGCTATACGACTCAACTCCAGCATAATGACTCTGATATAGCTGGCTCTTTTAGGTACTTGAATATTTCCCAGTTGTTCTGGTGCATTTACTGTTATTGCCTCTGTGAACATAGTAGCTAAATAATCCCAACGTGTTACATAAGGTAGATACTGTATAATTGTTCGGTTTTCCGCAATTTTTTCCATCCCCCTATGTAAATAACCCAATACGGGTTCACAGTCAATAACATCTTCACCATCTAGAGTAACGATGAGTCGAAGAACACCATGCATTGATGGGTGGTGCGGACCCATATTGACTATCATGAAGTCTTTTCTTGTTTCCGGTACAGTCATATGTTTTCTTACCCTGATTCATTATTTCATGAATTGCTGGAAACGGGGTTCATCAAAATTCAAGATCCAATAAACCAAATAATTCAAAAGAATCTTCCAATTAACGAATTTTTGGTTCCCGAATACCCAACTGACTAATTAATTCTTTATAACGTACTCTATTTTTCTTTGACAAATAAGCCAGTAATCGTTGACGTTTTCCAAGAATTTTCCGCAGGCCTCTCTGAGATAAATAGTCTCTTCTGTGCAATTCCAAATGGGAAGTAAGTCTACGTATCCTATTGGTGAAACTGAATATTTGAAATTCAACAGATCCTTTGTTTTTTTCTTCTTGCGGAATAACCGAGATTAATGAGTTTTTTATCATAAAAATTAAAAATTTCTTTCTCTTTTTTCTTTCTTTTCTGATATTACTGATCAGAAATAATAATAAAGCCGCCCGTTTAGGTCTGGTACGCACAATAAAATAATCTGGATTTGGTCATAGACTACTTTTGTCTATCGAATCCAATTAAGAAATAGTATTTCTTAATTGGATTCGATAGAAAGACATGGTATATTTCGATGCTCACAAAAGGTAATGATTTGGACTTAAGAAAATTCTTCCGATTCATTCCTAGATCCAATTGCTATGATACATCATTGAATCTGTATCGTGTATCAGAATGTAACATAACCTGTGTACCTCTGTATGCCTTTATCTGCTGGATATGACACGTAATATAGATATATAGCAAATGTACCATCAACTAATTCTGAAGTGGATACATATGTATCCTTGACATACTGAAACGACTTCCATTATAGGTATCAAACCAGTAGCGATTCATACAAGCTAAATCTTCTAATCGATAATTGGGCCAAAGAAACAATTTGAATTGGACCAATTTATTTCTATCCGTATCAATATGCTTGTCCTCATCCAAAAAATGCACACAGTTCCTTATGTTGTAGCCGTCGACCAATACTGGATTTCTATCCACAACTCTCCCAATTTCAGAATTAAAACAAATTCGAATTCTCAATTCTCTACGACGTCTAGTAGATGGAATATTTTCAGGAACAAGCAAATCATATTTTTTTTCTCGGCATCTTTGATTAGTTTGGTGCTTATTCTTATGGACCAAGAAAATACCTATTGTTTGATACATAATTGATTGTCCATCCAATTTTAGAAACAAACGAATCGGCTCGATAGTTATTATTCCTCTTTTTATGAATGTTGGAACATCTAGAATAGGATACGTCAAACGCCGTACTGTCGCCAGGAAATTCATACGAATATCTCCTATTTCTATAGAGTATATACCAATATCGTTTGAATATTTCATCATCTTAAGCAGGAAACTAACTGTCCTGATATCCATTATCTCTGGTAGATTCAACCAAGAATTTATGTTTAATTGAGAAGCCAAATGTTTTCTCATTAATAAATTTAGTTGTTGCCCACTAATATCCTTCTTGGATTGGCTTTGTTTTCTACCGTTTTTAATGTCTGATTCCGCGGAATCAACAAGAAGATCTTTTTGTTGATTTGGCGGATCTGATCCAAGATTCTTTTGGCCCGGCTGTTCTTGTTCTTGTTCTTTTTCTTTTTTCTTAGATAATTCACGAAGATACTCTTCGAATTCACGAAGATACCTTTTTTCTTTTTCGCTAAAGCTTTCATTATTTAAAAAAAGTAATTTAATTGGTATGATCCACGGTTTACTCTTATATGCACCATAAAGTGGCACTAATTCTGAGAAGAACCAAGTTTCCATTTCTTGATTCGATATGGAACGATATAGCATTTCTTCATTCATTCCCATCCAATCAAAAAAGTTTTTTTGATTGGATGGGTTTCTTTCTTGATGAATCGTGAGAGAAAAAAGATCTTTATTATCCATTATTTGATAATTATTAGTCCCAGTCTTAGTTTTTTTCTTTATGTTGGTCCCAGTATCTCTATTGGTCCGGTGCTTAATACCAATATTCTTTCTAATAAAATAAAGAATAGTTCTCCACTCCAAATATTTTCTACCCATATTTTTATCCGTATCGTCTTCTCCTAGATAATCACTAATAGAAATATATGAGTATGAGTCCTTCTTGTCCTCATAATGAATATATTTATGTGATAAAAGATCATATCTGTAGTTTTTTGTGAATTTATCTGGTAATGAATTCATTATATAATTTTTTTGTTTCTCGCAATGGTCTTTTTCATATGAATCTTTTTTTGATTCTTTATTTTGACTCGTATGACGTTTCCTGACCTTATTTCGCCATTTTTGCGATACTAATCTAGACCATCTAGTCTGAGAGAAATTGTATTGATAATGACCCCTTAACCAGTTTTTCCATTCATTCATTCCAGAATTCGGAAGTCTTTTGGAACTTGATTTGGCATCCAATATTCCTAGTGTCCACAAATATTCTTTTATTCTATCCTTAAAAAAAAGACGTGCTCCGTGATCTTGAAGTACAGATCTCAAGTGATACTTATTAATTACTTGTGTTTGCGATAAATTGTAAAATACATACGCTTGGGACAAGGAAGATAAGTCCCGATAAATCTCTGATTTCTCATTACTAATATTAGAAAGCAATTCTTTGAGAGTCGAAATAAAGTAAATTGTATTTTGATTTGTTTCATCAATTCCTTCTTTATTTTTTTCAATATTCTCATTTTCAATGTATTTATTGATCATTTTTTTTGATGATTCAAAGACAAAGAAAGGTTGTACATGAATTCTTAAACTATTAATGGTACATAGAAAAATATCCACGTATATTCTTTCAATGAAAGAATTTACGAAATATTCCCATTTACGTATGAATCGGACACTTTTTCCTCTTAATATCTGCCAAAAATGTTTCTGTGATTCCGATCTTTTATCATCCCAATCCGTCTCGTAAGGACTACTAATATTTCTATCTGGAGTTAGAAACATTTTTCTCCTTTCTATTTCTTCTGCAATATTGTTTATTTCTCGTATGACTATCATTCTCTTAATGAATATATCCTTCTTTTTAATTTGTGTACGCGAAAAATTTGTCCGAACCGCAGGACTACGTCGAATGGACTGTTTTTTTTGAAACTTCTTACTGAGTCTGGAATCTTTTCGATTTTTATGCGGTTTATATACTTTACTCAATCCAGATGGAAATAGGAAACTGGGATTTTCTTTTGGAAATTCTTTTATTTCTTCTTTTTTAAATAAAGTGATTTTTTGAATCCATCTTATTTTATCTTCTAAGATCCCCGGCATTTCCTGTAGAAATGAAAACCCTTTTATTAAAAAAGATCTTATTAGAGCTGAAAAGGTTTTCTTTTTCAGTTCTTTTCTCATTCTTTTTTCGAGTTTTTTCCAAATGGGTTTAAAAAAAGAAGGTTGTTCTTTAAGAGGACCAAAAGGTTTTTCTTTTGCCCCTCCCCAGGGCGTTAAATAAAAAGAATCTTTGGTTTTCCCTTTTCTTTTATTTTTCCAATCCGCATTTCTTTTTTTCTCTTTCATTGGATCGGATCGTAGCTTAGATTTGCGCCAAGGTTTCGGATAGAAAGGGAATATGACCTTTATCTGAATACCGCCCATTAACCAGTTGCTCGGAAGTTCTCTGTCTGATATTGGAACGCCATTATAGGTGCAGTATATATGTAGTTCTTTATTCCAATCCCTCCAATCCGCGTCCCATTCGGGAGTTTGAAAGAAGAGCGCACGGACGCTATTTTTCACTATTACCGTTAAAGGCAGTAGGATGTATTTTCTAAAAATCGATTGGACTAGTAAGCTGAGACTTCTTGATCCTTGCAGCCCCAGGACAACATCGTCAAATCCTTGGTATAGCATTTCTTCAAAGAACTCTTTTTCTCTTTCCATCAATGGATCGTCATCGTCGTCTTCAATTTCCATCTCTTCTAGCCAAATAGATTCGCTTTTTATCAGTTCTTCCTCTTCTATTCCAGAATTCGAAGTCTCAACTTCGAATTTGGGATCTTTCCCCAACCAATTACGAAAAAAGTATTTCCATAATTTGATGATATTTACAAAAGATATAAAAAACGTTCCGCGTATTCTGCCCAAAAAAAGTGGAGACTGGAAGAGTGGTTGATACGCCCTCAAAATAGGTATTTTACGTCTTTGAGCGCGCATGGATCCTTTGATTAGGCCCCGATAAGGATCTCTCTCTCTTGGGTAATCTAGTAGCGCTATCTCTCCCATTTTTTCTTCTAGTTCACCATCAGGATTAATGTCGATATCCTGATCGTTCTCATCACTAAAAACTACCAAGCGGTCGTATTTTCTTAAAAGAACCGAATAGTACTCTGTCGGTTCGTCCGCATTTTCTTTCTCCGCATCTTGTAAATCGGTATTCAAATTGTATAACCATCGAGGAACTATTCTACGGATTCTTCGTTTCCCAATCGTACTAGACCTCCTTAGATCTGATCTAAGATATCTATCAATATCAGGTAGTAATATCTTGTATAGAACTTTCACAGTTCTACTTGCATCTTCATCTCTTGTATTAATAAGTTCTGGGAAACTAATAATAAAGAGACGGTGAATCCTATTCATCCACGCCTTTGTTGTGTAAATTCCGGGTGAATCTTCTATTCCTCTGATTTTTTTCCGATATGGTCCGCTCAAAAAAGGATCATATGCTTTAGGCAAGTAATTTTGCTTATTCTTTTTATTGTACAATCTGGTCCTTTTTTCGAGCACATCCAAAGCAAGGGCTCCCTTGCCTAGAGCTTTTATTCGATTTATGAATTCATTGCACAAGTTGCGCCTTTTTTCTCTGTTGATATAAACCAAAGAACGATAGAGACCCAGCGGTTTTTTTCTTTGACTAGGCGAATAACACTTGAACTTTCTTTGTATCATTTTCCAAAGAGTTGACAAACTGGGTGAACATGTAAAAGTTATTATTTGTTTTCCATAACTTGGACATATGCGAAAAAAATATTGTGACATTTCATCTATTACTGGTCTTTTAAAGTTATCATTTTTTATATATCGTAATGGACGATTCCATTGTTTATAGTCGAACAGAGAGTTTACTATATGGTCTTCGAACGAGATGAGGTAGTTTTCATCCCATTTGGAGATTTCTGATCTTATTTTCCCCACTTTCCTAGTGATGGTAGGCGACGGTATTCTGCCTAAATAGTAAATACTGATGAGTGTTAAGATTATCGCAAGGATGTCTTCCTTATCTAACGCATAGTCCCCATAAAATCTAATGTACTTTTTCGGCCTACTAGGAGTAATTTTCCGTATCCAGAATAATACCAATCCAAACCATTTCATGAAGAAAATGTGACCAATTAACCAACCAACAAAACTACTTGTTACAAATAACATCTTGTTGTTGCATCGAAACATATAAACGTTGACTAATCTGGCTAACGTTGAACTTGGTAAAAGGAATTGATTCAATAATTGAGAAATGAGATTATTCAGGAATACACATGTAATGGTGAGATTACGTATTGACTTTCTTTTTCTGAAAGTATAC